TATTTAAATAAGGGGTCTAGGAGTGACGATTCCCACTATGATTATTCTATGTATGATAATAAATATAGTTGGAATAATTACATCAATAGTTGCATTGACAGTTATCTTCGTTCTCAAATCGGGATTGCGAGTTCTATTTTAAGTGGTAGTGAAAATTACAGCGAAAGTTACATTTCTACTTACATTTTGGGTGAAAGTAGAAATAGTAGTGAAAACTGGAATTCCAAGCTAAGAACTAGCACGAACGGCAGCGATTTCGCTCTAAGAGAAAATTCTAATGATCTCGGTGTAACTCAAAAATACAAGCATTTGTGGGTTCAATGTGAAATTTGTTATGGATTAAATTATAAGAAATTTTTTAAATCAAAAATGAATATTTGTGAACAATGTGGATATCATTTGAAAATGAGTAGTTCAGATAGAATTGAACTTTCGATTGATCCAGGGACTTGGGATCCTATGGATGAGGACATGTTCTCCCTGGATCCCATTGACTTTCATTCAGAGGAGGAACCTTATAAAGATCGTATTGATTCTTATCAAAAAAAGACAGGATTAACCGAGGCCATTCAAACCGGCATAGGTCAACTAAACGGCATTCCCGTAGCAATTGGGGTTATGGATTTTCAGTTTATGGGGGGTAGTATGGGATCGGTAGTAGGCGAGAAAATTACTCGTTTAATCGAGTATGCTACTAATCAATTTTTACCTCTTATTCTAGTGTGTGCTTCCGGAGGAGCACGCATGCAAGAAGGAAGTTTGAGCTTGATGCAAATGGCTAAAATTTCTGCTGCTTTATATGATTATCAATCGAATAAAAAGTTAGTTTATGTATCAATCCTTACATCTCCTACGACTGGTGGGGTGACAGCTAGTTTTGGTATGTTGGGGGATATCATTATTGCTGAACCCAACGCCTACATTGCATTTGCAGGTAAAAGAGTAATTGAACAAACATTGAATAAGACAGTACCAGAAGGTTCACAAGCGGCTGAATTTTTATTCCATAAGGGCTTATTTGATCCAATCGTACCACGTAATCTGTTAAAGGGCGTTCTGAGTGAATTATTTCAGCTCCACGCTTTCTTTCCTTTGAATCATAACTTTAGTAGAACTTTAAGTTAATAGTTAATTAAATTGAATTCTTTAAATTATTTTCTTTCTGGCGAATAACTATTTAGAATAAGTATTTATTAAGTATTTATTTATCGGAATCAAAGGAAAAATCCGAAGAATGGATTTGTTTTGGTGACATAAGAGAGAATTATGGAAAGAATCATACAGATAATTTTTTTTTTACCGATATCCCTGATTCCTAATTAGGAAACCTCTATGAACAAGATAAAAGAGCGAATTCTTTTTTCGCGAGGTAGGGTAGTAAATAATAAATAAAACGAATTTCATGTTCTTTTCTTCCTTTCGTATTATATTATAACGAATTTTGGAAGAATTTATAAGGTGAAGAAACTCTTTATAAAATTCAAATTATAATTATGAAATTCAAATTATAAGACAAGAAAAAAAAATAATAGAAAAATAACAAACAAGTGAATTATCATACATGTATTTGATGTATAAAAATGAATAAGTCCATTTAGTTAGTTCTATATTCCTTGCACTTTATTATATATACTCAGTTAGATATACTTAGTATAATTATTATAGGAATTCTAATAATTTTAAGAGATCTTTCTATTTAAGATATCTTTCTAACAATATAATATAGCGATAATAGGTAAAAAAAATAAATATAACAATAAATAACAGGTACAAATATTAAATCGAGGTGCCCATTCTATGACAATTCTCAACAACTTACCCTCTATTTTTGTGCCTTTAGTGGGCTTAGTATTTCCGGCAATTGCAATGGCTTCTTTATCTCTTCATGTTCAAAAAAACAAGATTTTTTAGATCTGATGGGGGCAAATTTCATATATTTTTTTTTTTCAAGACTTAGACTTGGATTATAACACAGATATCTATTCAGTATAATATGGTATAACTTGTGGCTTCTTTCAAACAGAAAAGAAAGGGCAGGCGTAAACGTAAATCTGATATATGAGTAAACGAGCTATTTGAAAATATTGAAAATAAGTCGCGATTGGGGCGAATGCCTGAAATAAATGTAAAGCCCATGTAGCTATATATGTGTAGATAGGGGATCATATGAGAGGGCTCCTATTATTTTACTTTTAGATCTAACCAATTGCTTCGAAAGATTCACATCAGAATAGTGCAAGTTGATGAAAGTTCCTTCGGAAACAAAAAAATGTAAAGTAAAATTCATTTTGGCCGGTCTCCCACTTCCAATAAAATGTAACTAGATCTAGTATGAGTTGGCGATCAGAACATATATGGATAGAACTTATAGCGGGGTCTCGAAAAATAAGTAATTTCTGCTGGGCCATTATACTTTTTTTAGGTTCATTGGGGTTTTTATTGATTGGAATTTCCAGTTATCTTGACAGAAATTTGATATCTTTATTCCCGTCTCAGGAAATCATTTTTTTTCCACAAGGTATCGTGATGTCGTTCTATGGGCTCGCCGGTCTGTTTATTAGCTCTTATTTGTGGTGCACAATTTCGTGGAATGTAGGTAGTGGTTATGATCGATTCGATAGAAAAGAAGGAATAGTGTGTATTTTTCGTTGGGGATTCCCAGGAAAAAATCGTCGCATCTTACTCCGATTCTTTATGAAAGATATTCAGTCTATCAGAATAGAAGTTAAAGAGGGTTTTAATGCTCGGCGTGTCCTTTATATGGAAATCAGAGGCCAGGGGGCCATTCCTTTGACTCGTACTGATGAGAATTTGACTCCACGAGAAATTGAGCAAAAAGCAGCGGAATTGGCCTATTTTTTGCGTGTACCAATTGAAGTATTTTGAAATAAACGAAGCACTTTTCTTAGCAGGAGGTAAAAAACCAAAAAATCCTCTTTTTTTTTTTTCCTTTTTTTTTTTCTATAACATAACTTAACTGAAATTTCTTCATAATACTGATGAACCAAAGAAGACGTAGATTATATATACTATATACGGAAAACGGAAAAATTTGAAATTTTGTCCGCAAACTTTTTTTTATGCGTATGTAAATTCACAAAATTCAAGGACTAACCACTGACTCACAAATAAAAACGAGGGAATAGATTCGGGAGTTCGAAGCTTTCTATTCTAAATTCTAATATTAGAATAGAACTTATGCTTGATAGAAATATTAGATCGTATAGAGTTGACGAATGAAGCGGATTCATTAAAAATTCACAGACGCAAAAATGGAAAAAAAAGCATTCATTCCCCTTCTATATCTTACGTCTATAGTATTTTTGCCCTGGTGGGTCTCTTTTTCATTTAATAAAAGTATGGGATCTTGGATTATTAATTGGTGGAATACTAGTAAATCCGAAACTTTTTTAAATGATATTCAAGAAAAGAGTATTCTAGAAAAATTAATAGAATTTGAGGAACTCTTCCTGTTGGACGAAATGATAAAGGAATACCCCGAAACACATCTACAAAAGTTTCGTATCGGAATCCACAAAGAAACGATCCAATTGATCAAGATGCACAACGCAGATCGTATCTATACGATTTTGCACTTCTCGACAAATATAATCTGTTTCGTTATTCTAAGTGGTTATTCTTTTTTAGTTAATGAAGAACTTATTATTCTTAATTCTTGGATTCAAGAATTCATATATAACTTAAGCGACACGATAAAAGCCCTTTCTATTCTTTTATTAACCGACTTATGTATAGGATTCCATTCACCCCACGGTTGGGAACTAATGATTAGCTCTTTCTACAAGGATTTTGGATTTGCTCATAATGATCAAATTATATCTGGACTTGTTTCCACCTTTCCAGTCATTTTCGATACAATTTTTAAATATTGGATCTTCCGTTATTTAAATCGTGTATCTCCGTCACTTGTAGTGATTTATCATTCAATGAATGACTGAAAAATGATCCACCGATCCAATTAGAATTTTGTTATTTTGTCCATAAGTAAAATAAAACATTCAAAATCTTATTTTTTTTTATATACTTATTTTTTCTATACATCCAATAGATTCGGATTCCTCCTATATTTTAGTAAAAATTTTTCAGTAACTAGCAGCATCGTGGATAGGGAACTATCCTAGCGACCTACCTAATTTTATTGTATAAATTTTCTGGATCAACGACTGGACCATGCAAACTAGAAAGACCCTCTCTTGGATAAAGGAAGAGATTACTCGCTCCATTTCCGTATCGCTCATGATATATATAATAACTGGGGCATACATTTCAAATGCATATCCCATTTTTGCACAGCAGGGTTATGAAAATCCGCGCGAAGCAACTGGTCGTATTGTATGCGCGAATTGTCATTTAGCTAATAAGCCCGTGGGTATTGAGGTTCCACAAGCGGTACTTCCAGATACTGTATTTGAAGCAGTTGTTCGAATTCCTTATGATATGCAACTAAAACAAGTTCTTGCTAATGGTAAAAAGGGAGCTTTGAATGTGGGGGCCGTGCTTATTTTACCCGAGGGGTTTGAATTAGCCCCTCCTGATCGTATTTCGCCAGAGATGAAAGAAAAGATAGGTAATCTCTCTTTTCAGAGTTATCGCCCCGCTAAAAAGAATATTCTTGTGATAGGTCCTGTTCCTGGTCAAAAATATAGTGAAATCACCTTTCCTATTCTTTCTCCGGACCCTGCTGCTAAGAAGGATGCGTACTTCTTAAAATATCCCATATACGTAGGCGGGAACAGGGGAAGGGGTCAGATTTATCCCGACGGGAGCAAGAGTAACAATACGGTTTATAATGCTACAGCAGCGGGTATAGTAAGCAAAATAATACGAAAAGAAAAAGGGGGGTATGAAATAACTATAACAGATGCGCCAGAGGGGCGTCAAGTGATTGATAGTATCCCCCCAGGACCAGAACTTCTTGTTTCAGAAGGCGAATCCATCAAACTTGATCAACCATTAACAAGTAATCCTAATGTGGGGGG